TGAGAAAAAAAAGGAAGAGGATAAAAAAGAGGAAGCCAAAAGAAAGGAGAAAGTACGTATAGAAATAGCGGAAGCCTGGGATAGTATTTTACTTGCTCAAGTACTAAGAGGTTTTTTGTTAGTAACCCAATCTATTCTTAGAAAATATATTATATTGCCTTCATTGATAATAGTTAAAAATATCGCCCGTATGCTATTGTTTCAATTTCCCGAATGGTCCGAGGATTTTAAAGATTGGAATCGAGAAATGTATGTTAAATGCACCTATAATGGCGTTCAATTATCAGAAAAAGAATTTCCAAAAAACTGGTTAACAGACGGTATTCAGATTAAGATCCTATTTCCTTTTCGTCTGAAACCTTGGCACACATCTAACCCACGAACCCCTTATAATGATCCAATGAAAAAGAAAGATTCAAAAAATGATTTTTGTTTTTTAACAATTTTTGGAATGGAAGCTGAATTCCCTTTTGATTCTCCCAGAAAACAACTTTCATTTTTTGAACCCATTTTTAAAGAACTCAAAAGAAAAATTAGAAAATTGAAAAAGAAATGCTTTCTAATTCTAAGAATTTTAAAAGAAAAAACAAAATTGTTTGTAAATGTTTTAAAAGAAACAAAAAAATGGGTCATTAAAAAGATTCTTTTTTTAAAAGAAATAAAAAAAGAACTCTCACAAATAAATCCAATTCTATTATTTGGATTGAGAAAAAGAAAAGTATATGAATTGAGTAAAACTAAAAAAGATTCTATAACCAGTAATCTGATGATTGATGAATTGTCCATTGAAACTATACCATCATCCATTGAAACTATACCTCGGAATTGGACAAATTATTCATTGACAGAAAAAAAAATGCGGGATCTAACTGATAGAACAAGCACAACCATAAACCAAATAGAAAAAATTACAAATAAAAAAAAGGGCGGATTTCGAATTCCGGATCGAAATATTCGTTCTAACAAAATAAGTGATGATGATAAAGGGTTGGAATCACAAAAAAATATTTTGCAGATATTAAAAAGAAAAAATGCTCGACTAATACGCAAATTACATTATTTTATGAAATTTTTCATTGAAAGGATATACATAGATATCTTTCTGTGGATCATTAATATTCCTAGGATCAATACACAACCATTTCTTGAATCAATAAAAAAAATTATTAATAAATACATTACCAATAATGAAACAAATCAAGAAAAAATGGATAAAACAAATCAAAGTTTAATTCACTTTATTTCGACTATAAAAAAGGCACTTTATAATACTAATATTAGTAATAAGAATTCAAATACTTTTTGTGACTTATCCCACTTTTCACAAGCCTATGTATTTTACAAACTCTCACAAACCCAATTTATTAATTTTGATTTTTATAAGTTAAAACCTGTCTTTCAATATAATGGAGCAGCCCCTTTTATTAAGACTGAAATAAAGGATTATTTTGTTGGAACACAAGAACTTTTTCATTCTCAATTAAGACATAAGAATCGTCAGAATTCTGGAATAAATCAATGGACAAATTGGTTAAGGAATCATTATCAATATGATATATCTCAGATTAGATGGTCTAGACTAGTACCACAAAAATGGCGAAATCAATTCAATCAACACTGTATGAATCAAAATAAGGATTTATGCAACTCATCTAAAAAAACAAAATTTATTCACTACGAAAAACAAAATAATTTTGAAACGGCTTCATTACTAAATGAAAAAGAGAATTTTAAAAAACAATATAGATATGATCGGTTAGCATATAAATCTATTAATTCTGAAGATACGAAGTACTCTTCAATTTATGAATCGTCATTACACGTAAAAAATAACCAAGAAGTTTTTTCGAATTCCAACACAAATAAACGAAAATCTTTTTATATGATGGAAGGTATTCCTATTATCCCTAGCAATAAGGATCTAGTACAAGATGATATTAGAGATATGGAGAAAAATCTGGATAGAAAATATTTTGATTGGAGAATTCTCTATTTTTGTCTTAGAACGAAAATCGATATCGAGGCTTGGATCAATATTGATACTGACCCAAACAGTAATAAAAAATCTACTAAGGCTAAGCTTAATAATTATCAAATAATTGATCAAATCAAAAAGAAAAACCTTTTTTATCTCACAATTCATCAAGATCAAGAAATCAACTTATCCAATCAAAAAAGTTTTTTTGATTGGATGGGAATGAATGAAGAAATACTAAACCGTCCCATATCAAATCTTGAACGTTGGTTCTTCCCAGAATTTTTAATATTTTATAATTTGTATAAAACAAAACCGTGGGTTATACCAATAAAATTACTTCTTTTAGATTCTAATATAAATGAAAACGCTACTGATATTGAAAACAAAAGCATCGCGGGAAATAAAAAAAAAGATCCTTTTATATCAATATCCTCCAATGAAAAAAAATCTCTTGAATTAAAAAAACGAAATAAAGGGCAAAAAGAATCCGTGGACCAAGCAAACCTTGAATCTGCTCTTTCAAACCAAGAAAAAGATGTTGAAGAAGATTATACGGGCTCGGACATGAAAAAACATAAAAATAAAAAGCAATACAAGAACAATACAAAAGCGGAGTTTGATTTCTTACTAAAAAGGTATTTTCTTTTTCAATTGCGATGGGATGATATTTTAAATAAAAAAATAATTAATAACATCAAAGTATATTGTCTCCTGCTTAGACTGATAAATCCACGAGAAATAACTATATCCTCTATTCAAAGGGGAGAAATGAGTCTTGATATTCTGATGATTCAGAAAAATTTAACTCTTACAGAATTGATCAAAAGAGGAATTTTGATTATTGAACCAATTCGTCTATCTATAAAAAATGATGGGCAATTTATTATGTCTCAAACCATTGGTATTTCGTTGGTTCATCAAAGTAAACACAAAATTAATCAAAAATACCGAGAAAAAACTCATGTTGATAAGAATTCTGATGAAGTCATTACCAAATATAAAAAGATGACTGGAAATAGGGATAAAAATCATTATGATTTGTTTGTTCCTGAAAATCTTTTATCACCTAGACTTCGAAGAGAATTTCGAATTCTAATTTGTTTCAATTCTAGGAATAGAAATGATATGCATAAAAATTCAGCATTGGGGAATGGGAATAAGGTAAACAGTCAGGTTTTGGATAAAAGCAAAGGATATCAAAAGAAACTTATTAAATTAAAGTTATTTCTGTGGCCCAATTATCGATTAGAAGATTTAGCTTGTATGAATCGGTATTGGTTTGATAGCAATAACGGCAGTCGTTTCGGTATGGTAAGGATACATATGTATCCGCGATTGAAAATTCATTACTAGTATATTTTTGCTACCTTTCCCATATCGTAGCGGGTCTATGACGACAAAGAGGTGCACACATTCATTGTCTTACATTCCATTCTGATACATGATACTAATTCAATGACATATCAATTCGATCTCGAAATGAATCAATAAAATCTTCTGATTTTAGGACTAAGTTTTTATCTTTTTGGAGTACGGAAAACAACCATGCTTTTGTATACCTTTTCAAATCGAATTTTTAAATTAAAATCGGATTGATTTCATTTGATTTAATAAAATTCGAAATTAGAACAAAATTAAGATTATTGTCTATACCAAACTAAAACAAGTGACATTATTATTACTGATCAATAAAGATATCTATCAATAAAAATATCTTAAAAAAAGAAGGGGGTTTCATTTTATGGTAAAAAATTCATTCATCTCAGTTATTTCACAAGAAGAAAAAGAAGAAAACAGGGGTTCTGTTGAATTTCAAATATTTAGTTTCACCAATAGGATACGAAGACTTACTTCACATTTACAATTACACAAAAAAGACTATTTATCTCAGAGAGGTCTACGTAAAATTCTGGGAAAACGCCAACGACTGCTATCTTATTTGTCAAAGAAAAATAGAATAGGTTATAAAGAATTAATTAATCGGTTGGATATTCGGGAATCAAAAACTCGTTAATTTGAAGAAGCATTTTGAATTATTTGATTTATTAGATCTTGAATTTGAATGAACTTTTTTTCGTTTTCAACAATTCATGAAAGAATGAATTAAGGAAAAACCTATGAATATACCAGCTCCAAGAAAAGACCTCATGGTAGTCAATATGGGTCCCCACCATCCATCAATGCATGGTGTTCTTCGACTTATCATTACTCTAGATGGTGAAGATGTTATTGACTGTGAACCAATATTGGGTTATTTACACCGAGGGATGGAAAAAATTGCGGAAAACCGAACAATTATACAATATTTGCCTTATGTAACACGTTGGGATTATTTAGCTACTATGTTCACAGAAGCAATAACGGTAAATGGACCGGAACAGCTGGGAAATATTCAAGTACCTAAAAGAGCCAGCTATATCAGAATAATTATGTTGGAGTTGAGTCGTATAGCTTCTCATCTGTTATGGCTCGGTCCTTTTATGGCGGATATTGGTGCACAGACTCCCTTTTTCTATATTTTCAGAGAAAGAGAATTAGTATATGATCTATTCGAAGCTGCCACCGGTATGAGAATGATGCATAATTATTTTCGGATCGGAGGGGTAGCGGCTGATCTCCCTCATGGCTGGATAGATAAATGTTTGGATTTCTGCGATTATTTTTTAATAAGGGTTGCTGAATATCAACAACTTATTACACGCAATCCTATTTTTTTAGAACGAGTCGAGGGGGTAGGCATTATTGGTCGAGAGGAAGTAATAAATTGGGGTTTATCGGGACCAATGCTGCGAGCGTCCGGAATACAATGGGATCTTCGTAAAGTTGATCAGTATGAGTGTTATGACGAATTTGATTGGGAAGTACAGTGGCAAAAAGAAGGGGATTCGTTGGCTCGTTATCTAGTCCGAATTGGTGAAATGATGGAATCCATAAAAATTATTCAACAGGCTCTCGAAGGAATTCCGGGGGGGCCATATGAGAATTTAGAAACCCGATACTTTGATAGAGAAAGGAATCCAGAATGGAATGATTTTGAATATCGCTTTATTAGTAAAAAACCTTCTCCTACATTTGAATTGCCGAAACAAGAACTTTATGTGAGAGTGGAAGCTCCAAAAGGGGAGTTGGGGGTTTTTCTGATAGGGGATCGGAGTGGTTTTCCTTGGAGATGGAAAATTCGACCGCCGGGTTTTATCAATTTGCAAATTCTTCCTCAGTTAGTTAAAAGAATGAAATTGGCTGATATTATGACAATACTAGGTAGTATAGATATCATTATGGGAGAAGTTGATCGTTGAAATGATAATTGATACACCAGAAGTACAAGATATCGATTCTTTTTCTAGATTGGAATTTTTAAAAGGGGTCTATGGAATTATATGGTTACTTATTCCTATTTTGACTCTTGTATTGGGAATCACAATAGGCGTACTGGTAATTGTATGGTTAGAAAGAGAAATATCCGCGGGAATACAACAACGTATTGGACCTGAATACGCCGGTCCTTTGGGAGTTCTTCAAGCTCTAGCAGATGGGACAAAACTTCTTTTCAAAGAAAATCTTTTTCCATCTAGAGGGGATACTCGTTTATTCAGTATCGGTCCATCCATAGCAGTGATATCAATTTTAGTAAGCTATTTAGTAGTTCCGTTTGGTTATCGCCTTGTTTTAGCGGATCTAAATATTGGTGTTTTTTTATGGATTGCTATTTCAAGTATTGCTCCCATTGGACTTCTTATGTCAGGATACGGGTCAAATAATAAATATTCCTTTTTAGGTGGTCTACGAGCTGCTGCTCAATCGATTAGTTATGAAATACCATTAACTTTATGTGTGTTATCAATATCTCTACGTGCGATTCGTTGATATATAGACATAAACTTTTCTCTATTCTTCCTTTCTAGGAAAGCGGTGGAATGAATTGAGTAAAGTTAGATATCTTCATTTTTTTTATTCATTATTCGGATTGAAGAATTAAATCAAATAGTTATATGAGTGAAAGAAAACAGCTTATATTATATATAATATATAAATTAGATAATTTAGAATATATAAATTCGCAGTAAAAATATTGAGTCTCATTTTCCATGTATAAGAGTTAAAGAGTTAAGCGGAAATAAACATAAACATAAGAAACCGTTTACCCCAAGATTGGTTAATTAGTCATCCTGACTTGAAGCGGGCTCAAAAGATCCACCGTATTGAGTTTTCACTATCATTTGTATGTATTAAGATACATGTATTATCATAACGGGGGGTTGAACAAAAACGAGTGGATGGTTAGAAACACCAAGATATGTAACGGATTTGTAATGGAAATGGAAATTCTGTAAATTATCCAAAAGGACATTTTTACATAATATACAAACAAAGAATACTAATTGGGGCTTAAGGTTGGTAGAAATTATTAGGCAGTACTCCCCAAGGCACGATTCCAATCCAGAGTATGCTCCTATCCACCGATTAAATACATAACTATTGGGAACGAAAAAATCCTTTATTTTGTAAGCCCTCTTTTTTTCAGAAATAGAAAGAAGAATAGGAATGAAAAAAAAAAAAGAGAAAGAAACCCAATTCCAATAAAAAAATATCTTTTTTATCCTTTTCCATATCCATATTCATATATAGAATATGTATCATAATTCATGAATTAATATGGAATTCTTTTTCATAAGTAAAAACGACGGGCTAGTTATATTTCTACAAGAAGTATTTTATTGAAGAATTAAGTTATTACTCAACAAAGAAGAATTGAAATTATTAAAGAAGGGGTGAGATCAATTCAGAAGTACTTTGTTTTTTTTTTTTATTATTAATTTATTTAATTAATTCATTTATTTAAATTTAATTAATTATTAAAATAAGAATTATATAAAACTAATAATTATAACAGACAGAATTCTATTGGTCTAATTTTGGACCGTCCAATAAAGTTTGACCTTATCCATCCTACAAACATATCAAGATAAAATAATACTTACCCGGTCCTTAGATTTATTTATGGCCTTCAAGGAGCCGTATGAGGTGAAAATCTCATGTACGGTTCTGTAATAGCGATGGTAACAGTGATGGTATCGCCGACTATGATTATCTAACAGTTCAAGTACAATTGATATAGTTGAGGCGCAATCAAAATATGGTTTGGGGGGGTGGAATTTGTGGCGTCAGCCTATAGGGTTTATCATTTTTCTCATCTCTTCCCTAGCAGAATGTGAGAGATTACCTTTTGATTTACCAGAAGCAGAAGAAGAATTAGTAGCAGGTTATCAAACCGAATACTCGGGTATCAAATTTGGTTTATTTTATGTTGCTTCCTATCTAAACCTATTAGTTTCTTCATTATTTGTAACGGTTCTTTACTTGGGAGGTTGGAATATCTCTATTCCAGACATATATGTTTCTGAGTTTTTTGAAATAAATAAACTGGGTGGAGTCTTTGGAGCGACAATTGGTATCTTTATTACATTAACTAAAACTTATTTGTTCTTGTTCATTCCTATCACAACAAGATGGACTTTGCCGAGGCTAAGAATGGACCAACTATTAAATCTTGGATGGAAATTTCTTTTACCGATCTCTCTCGGTAATCTATTATTAACAACTTCTTCCCAACTCTTTTCGCTATAAAGGAATATTCTATATTCACAATTTGTCTCAAACAAGAGAAATAAACAAACATAAAATAATTCATATATATATATTCACGATATGTTTTCTATGGTAACTGGGTTCATGAATTATGGTCAACAAACAATACGGGCTGCAAGGTACATTGGTCAAAGTTTCATGATTACTTTATCTCACGCAAATCGTTTACCCGTAACTATTCAATATCCTTATGAAAAATTAATCACCGCGGAGCGTTTCCGTGGTCGAATTCATTTTGAATTTGATAAATGTATTGCTTGTGAAGTATGTGTTCGTGTATGTCCTATAGATCTACCCGTTGTTGATTGGAAATTGGAAACGGATATTCGAAAGAAACGATTACTTAATTACAGTATTGATTTCGGAATCTGTATATTTTGTGGTAATTGTGTTGAGTATTGTCCAACAAATTGTTTATCAATGACTGAAGAATATGAACTTTCTACTTATGATCGTCACGAATTAAATTATAATCAAATTGCTTTGGGTCGTTTACCGATGTCAGTAATTGACGATTATACAATTCGAACAATTTTTAATTCGCCTCAAAATAAGTAAATCTCGTGATTAAAGAATAATTTCCAATTACTTTAACAATACTAAGGTTGGTTTTTGATCTAATTTAAAGAAATAAGGGTTCTTTCGTTTTGTTTGGTCAATAACTACAAATTCCAACTATTGATTGGTTGATAAGAATCGAGCCTTAATTTGGATTGAAAATCTATTAATTAATATATCTGTATATATTTCGAAATAAAAAATTATAAAAAATTTCGGATTAGAACTATTCCTTCAGATAAAGAATAAAATTAGCCCAATAATTGTACCTACATTTAGTCATATCTCTTAGGATTTAATTAGGAATTTCTCAAAAAAAAAAATTTTCTGGTCGGGTCTCAATAAGGTCATGAAAAACATTTAGATTTATTTATCTCTTATTTTACATATAATGGATTTGCCTGGACCAATACATGATTTTCTTTTAGTCTTTCTGGGATCGGGTCTTATACTAGGAGGTATAGGTGTGGTATTATTTACCAACCCCATTTATTCTGCCTTTTCATTGGGAATGGTTCTTGTTTGTATATCCTTATTCTATATTCTATTAAACTCCTATTTTGTAGCTGCTGCACAACTTCTTATTTACGTGGGAGCTATAAATGTTTTAATTGTATTTGCTGTGATGTTCATGAATGGTTCAGAGTATTACAAAGATTTTAATCTTTGGACTGTTGGGGATGGGATTACTTTGCCTGTTTGTACAAGTATTTTTGTTTTACTAATGATTACTATTACGGATACGTCATGGTACGGGATTATTTGGACTACAAGATCAAACCAGATTATAGAGCAAGATTTGATAAGTAATAGTCAACAAATTGGAATTCATTTATCAACAGATTTTTTTCTTCCATTTGAATTCATTTCGATAATTCTTTTAGTCGCTTTGATAGGCGCAATTGCTGTAGCGCGCCAGTAATAAATCTCTAGAATTAGCAACAGTAATCAAAATTCAACTCTGTTCTGTGTTATTACATTTTTTTATCTTCCATTTTAAAATTGGTTATGTCTAAAACTCAAAATAAAAATTCTTTTATTTAATCTATTACTAATACAATATATTCCTTTGTTCCGGACTTTATATTCTAGTCAATTGAATCTGTTGAATTGTTGTTCAGTTCATATTGAAATGAATCAAAATTGATAAGGAGTTAGTCAATGATGCTCGAGCATGTACTTGTTTTGAGTGCCTACTTATTTTCTATCGGTATCTATGGATTGATCACGAGCCGAAATATGGTTAGAGCCCTTATGTGTCTTGAACTTATACTGAATGCGGTTAATATAAATTTCGTAACATTTTCTGATTTTTTTGATAGCCGGCAATTAAAAGGAAATATTTTCTCCATTTTTGTTATAGCTATTGCCGCCGCTGAAGCAGCTATTGGACCGGCTATTGTTTCGTCAATTTATCGTAACAGAAAATCAACTCGTATCAATCAATCGAATTTGTTGAATAAGTAGTATTAATCATAGAAATTAGAATATTCTCATAGAAATTAGAATATTCATCATAAATTCAAATTAACATGCCCATACATTAAATCTAATCCACATTTTCGAAAATGTAAGAAATCAAAGTATCTTGGCTCTATCGCGCGAGTCGATCCAGAAGTAGATTGCTTCAAAATTTCTGGTAAATTATTGATTCATCTGGTGTTTAAATATATGATTCATTTACAAATTTACTAGATCGAAAATTTCTGACGTTCAAAAATTTATAGATCCAATGTCACACTCAGTAAAGATTTATGATACGTGTATAGGGTGTACTCAATGTGTGCGAGCCTGCCCAACCGATGTATTAGAAATGATACCTTGGGACGGATGTAAAGCTAAGCAAATCGCTTCTGCTCCAAGAACAGAGGACTGTGTCGGTTGTAAGAGATGTGAATCCGCCTGTCCAACGGATTTCTTGAGTGTTCGCGTTTATTTATGGCATGAAACAACTCGAAGTATGGGTCTAGCTTATTAATACGTTCCAGAAAACCCTACTCGAATACATTTGATTTTTTTACCTTTACCGACAAAAACCCGCGCTCAAAATATATTTATTTCGAGCACGGGTTTTTCTGGTCCAAGTTTATTTTGTTTTTACTATGAATAATTTTCCTTGGTTAACACTAGTTGTAGTTTTGCCAATAACCGCGGGTTCCTTAATTTTCTTTCTTCCTCATAGAGGAAATAAGGTAATAAGATGGTATACTATATCTATATGCATAACGGAACTCCTTCTAACAACCTATGCATTCGGGTATCATTTCCAATTGGATGATCCGTTAATGCAACTAACGGAGAATTATCAATGGATCAATTTTTTTGATTTTTACTGGAGATTGGGAATAGATGGAATTTCTATAGGACCCATTTTACTGACAGGATTTATCACAACTTTAGCTACTTTAGCGGCTTGGCCCGTTACTCGAGATTCCCGACTATTCCATTTCCTAATGTTAGCAATGTATAGCGGTCAAATAGGACCATTTTCTTCTCAAGACCTTTTACTTTTTTTCATCATGTGGGAGTTAGAATTAATTCCCGTTTATCTACTTCTATCCATGTGGGGGGGAAAGAAACGTTTGTATTCAGCTACAAAATTTATTTTGTACACTGCCGGAGGTTCTGTTTTTTTATTAATAGGAGTTCTGGGTATTGGTTTATATGGCTCCAATGAACCGACATTAAATTTTGAAACATCAGCTAATCAATCGTATCCTGTAGCCCTGGAAATAATATTCTATATTGGATTTCTTATTGCTTTTGCTGTCAAATCACCGATCATACCCCTACACACATGGTTACCAGACACCCATGGAGAGGCACATTATAGTACTTGTATGCTTTTAGCCGGAATCTTATTAAAAATGGGAGCGTATGGGTTGGTTCGGATCAATATGGAATTATTACCCCATGCCCATTCTATATTTTCTCCCTGGTTGATGATAGTAGGCACAATTCAAATTATCTATGCAGCTTTAACATCTCCTGGTCAGCGTAATTTAAAAAAAAGAATAGCCTATTCCTCTGTATCTCATATGGGTTTCATAATTATAGGAATTGGTTCTATAAGCGATACAGGGCTCAATGGGGCCATTTTACAAATAATTTCTCACGGATTTATTGGCGCTGCGCTTTTTTTCTTGGCCGGAACGAGTTATGATCGAATACGACTTATTTATCTCGACGAAATGGGCGGAATGGCTATCGCAATTCCCAAAATATTCACGACTTTCAGTATCTTATCAATGGCTTCGCTTGCATTACCGGGCATGAGCGGTTTTGTTGCCGAATTGATAGTTTTTTTTGGAATACTTACTAGCCAAAAATATCTTTTAATGACAAAAGTATTAATTACTTTTGTAATGGCAATTGGAATGATATTAACTCCTATTTATTCATTATCTATGTTACGCCAGATGTTCTATGGATACAAGCTTTTTAATGCCCCAAACTCTTATTTTTTTGATTCTGGACCGCGAGAGTTATTTATTTCTATTTCTATCCTTTTCCCTGTAATAGGTATTGGTATTTATCCCGATTTCGTTTTCTCATTATCAGTTGACAAGGTCGAAGCTATTATATCAAATTTTTTTTATAGATAGTTTTTGTCAATAAACCAAAATAAAAAACCTGATGATTTTTAAAATCGTTCATTGTACAAAAAAAGTCTTTTTCTGTTTTTAAGTTAAATAAAAAAATTGGAATTCTATAAATTCTATATATAACCAGATATTTTTGACATTTTCGAGAACCATTTGAATCAAGTAATGGAAATGGAATGATTCAAATGGTTCTTGATGGTTTACATGAGGGTTTCATATATATATGTATGCTGCCCTAGGCTTCTAGTTGTCAAGTACCTTATTCAATTAGATGGTAATGTAAATGAACCATAACTATGTAACCCTATTCCTAATAGATTAACCCCAAAATAGCATATCCAAATTATAAGAAAGCCCATTGAGGCCACAATTGCAGAATTTACGCTTTCATAATTTTTATTTGTTCGAATATGTAAATAAATCGCAAATATGGTCCAAGTAATAAATGCCCAAGTCTCTTTTGGATCCCAATTCCAATAGGATCCCCATGCTTCATTAGCCCATACTGCTCCCGAAAGAATACCTATGGTTAAAAGGATAAACCCTAAACTAATAATACGATAACTCCATCGATCCAATTGTTGAATTAATTGATATCTGTAATAATTCTGAGAAGAAATCAAAGAAGTGTTTTGTAACACATTGTTTCTTTCATTCACGTATTGAATCTCACCAAAGGAAAACGACTCCGTTAATAAATTATTGCTTTTACTAAAAATCCTTATGAATTTTCGAAATGTAATGACTAGAAGAGCTAGTGATAATAATGATCCACACAAAAGAGCTGCATAGCCCAATACCATCATACTTACGTGCATCATTAACCAATGGGATTGGAGAGCAGGTACTAATATTGCGGATTGATGCATTTCGGTTAAAAGACCTGAAGTAGCGAAACCCTGGGTAAAAATAACACTTGGCGCCGTTATTGCGCTTAAATGGTTTTTTTGTTTTTTAAAATACGGAATCATATGAATAATGGAAAAACCCCACGAAAGAAAAATTAATGATTCATATAAATCGCTTAATGGTAAATGCCCAAAATAAATCCAACGAGTAACTAATAATCCTGTTATGCAGAAAAAAGTAGCTATCATCCCCTTTTCTGATGAATCATATAGTCCTACGATTTCATCGACAAATAAAGTTATCAAATGAATTGTAATTACAATTGAAATGATCGAAAAGGATATATGAGTTAATATACGCTCTAAAGTTGAAAATATCATAAAATTTATTAAAAAGGGGGCCTCAATTATAGGAATTGAAATAGGGAATTGAATTCATTATAGGGCTTACTCTTTTAGAAAAAGACATGCCGCTACTCGGACTCGAACCGAGATGCTCTAGCACTGCTTCCTAAGAGCAGCGTGTCTACCGATTTCACCATAGCGGCTTATTCGAAATCATAATAACCTATTTTTATTCAATCGTCGAGATTGAGGGGGTTAATTCAATATTTTTTAGGAAACATTCAAATTGATGACTAAAAATTTGTTTCAAAATTAGGCGGCATTTAATCTAAACGTTTTCGTTAATAATATTAATTATTCTTATAATAGTTTTGTTTTTTATTTATTTTAGGGTATCCGTTTTTTAACTTAACTAACAACGGGGTTTTTCGTTTCATAGTTTATTACTTTATGGTCTCCTGAAAATAAAACGGAACTTTTTGAACTAGATAATTTTGACTTCAATCCACGGATAGAACTAAAAAGTAAATTGATTATCGAGTCAAGTCGATGGGGAAGGTGATAATCCCCATCTTGAAAATGATAAAACATACCAAAACAAAAGGTGAAACCTTGTGCTTGCGTTTATTCTTTTTTCAAACAAAAGAATACCATTCACTTTTTGAATTCAGTAGACAACCGAATTATTATTTCTACTAAAAAATAACAAAACAAAATGAATTCCATTTTATATTGTTATTGATCAGGTTAAAACATTAGAGAATGGAAATAATTTTTTTTTTATTAAATAAAAATGAAATAGTAATTTAGATTATTATCTATTATTAATTATTATCTATTATTATTAGATTAATATTATTTATAATCTTGATAACTTCTAAACTTTAGAAAAAAAAAAAACTTATAAATAAATTATAACAAAAATGAGACTCTTTTTTGAATTAGACCGATTCACATTATTTAGTCTATTGTTTGATTATTTATTTGTCACACAAAAAAAACTTTTTGAGCTACCGGTCGAAAGAGATTTCGCTAACGAAAAAGCTTTCAATGCTGCCCAATACCCTTTCCTTTTCCAAATATTTTTACGAATACGTTTTTTTGAACTAGAGGTGCGCTTTTTTGGCACTGCCATTTTTAAATTATAATCGGTTCATCGGTTGGATGTGAAAGACATCTATTGTTCAAAATCAATTGTTCTTTACTGTATCTCTAGCTAGCTATTCTCTAAATTACATTCCCCTCATCATAAAAGGTGTATGGAAAAATTGTCTAAAATATTACTAAGAACAATAAGATCTACTATGCCAAATAGAATAGATTGAAGTTGATAAAATAAAAAATACAAACAAAAGGGGTTGGGTCTTTGCTTTCTAGTTTTGTCATGTTCCATTCTTACATGTAATAAAATACATCGAAAGATTTAAAAACTCAATCCCTCTCCTGCTTAATAAAAAAAATGTAATAAATTTTCTTTTTCTATTATATTAATTAAATTGGTCAAGTTCGAAGAAAGGAATTTTCATTTTCAAACTCGAATGAGCCTAAGCCTAGTAGTTAATTGATTAAAATATACAAAATACTTTCTAAAAGCCATTTTTTTGCCCCTCTTTTTTATTTTACATAAAAAAAGTGTGGGATACCAAAGCATTTCCTACAAATAGCTTTTATTGTAATGGAAGACAATCAATTAGTTCTAAAAAAATTTCTTAATGATTGGGAATAGCCGAACCAAACTGCAATAAATTGGTTTTGTTTTATGGGAAATAGGTTTTATGAGTCAAGTTATGGGCCCTATGATTCATATTAAATACTTTTTTGCTGTCATTATTTATCCTTGCTCTATAGATATAAATAAATTATTGTAATACGTAATAATTAGACCGAAATTGCAATTTTTCGTTTTTATCTTCATAAAATTGGACTTAATAATTTGAATTTCATATTAACAATTCAATATTAATAATAAATTTAATAATAAACAAAGTACATATTTATTTTTCACTCGTAAATTGTTCATATCATTTGACTAACCCTAACTCTTCATCTTCATTTGAAATATTTGAAGTGGTTTGGAAAGATTCCGAATAATTAAACCTGGGAAATTCTATTTAAGTTTTATTTTATATATCTTAATTTTTTTTTTATTAATCGATCGCTTTCAAAAGAAAAGAAATAAGAACTGGTGAATCAGAAACAATTAATTAAGATAATTTTTTTATTTATTTTTATATGGAATATACATATCAATATTCATGGATCATACCGTTCATTCCACTTCCAGTTCCTATGTTAATAGGAGCTGGACTTCTACTTTTTCCAACGGCAACTAAAAATCTTCGCCGTATGTGGGCTTTTCCGAGTGTTTTATTATTAAGTATAGTTATGATTTTTTCAGCCCATTTCTTTATTCAGCAACTAAATAACAATTCTGTTTATCAATATGTATGGTCTTGGACCATCAATAATGATTTTTCTTTAGAGTTTGGCTGCTTGGTTGATCCACTTACTTCTATTATGTCAATATTAATCACTAGTGTTGGGATTATGGTTCTTATTTATAGTGACAATTATATGTCTCATGATCGAGGATATGTGAGATTTTTTGCTTATATGAGTTTTTCCAATACTTCAATGTTGGGATTAGTTACTAGTTCTAATTTAATACAAATTTATATTTTTTGGGAATTAGTTGGAATGTGTTCTTATCTATTAATAGGTTTTTGGTTCACCCGACCTAGTGCGGCGAATGCTTGTCAAAAAGCGTTTGTAACTAATCGTGTCGGGGATTTTGGGTTATTATTAGGAATTTTAGGTTTTTATTGGATAACGGGTAGTTTTGAATTTCGGGATTTGTTTGAAATATTCAATAACTTGGTTTATAATAATGAAGTTAATCCTTTATTTGTTACTTTATGTGCCTTCCTATTATTTGCCGGCGCAGTTGCGAAATCTGCTCAATTTCCCCTTCATGTCTGGTTACCCGATGCCATGGAAGGGCCTACCCCTATTTCGGCTCTTATACATGCTGCTACGATGGTAGCAGCAGGAATTTTTCTTGTAGCTCGGCTTCTTCCTCTTTTCATAGCTATACCTTACATATTAAATCTAATATCTTTGATCGGTATAATAACATTGTTTTTAGGAGCTACTTTAGCTCTTGCTCAAAAAGATATTAAGAGAGGTTTAGCTTATTCTACAATGTCTCAATTGGGTTATATGATGTTAGCTTTAGGTATGGGTTCTTATCAAGCTGCTTTATTTCATTTGATTACTCATGCTTATTCGAAAGCATTGTTGTTTTTAGGATCTGGATCTATTATTCATTCGATGGAAGCTATTGTTGGGTATTCTCCAGATAAAAGTCAGAATATGGTTCTTATGGGCGGTTTAAGAAAACATGTACCAATTACAAAAACTTCTTTTTTATTAGGTACACTTTCTCTTTGTGGTATTCCACCTCTTGCTTGTTTTTGGTCCAAAGATGAAATTCTTAGTGATAGTTGGTTGTATTCACCGATTTTTGCAATAATAGCTTATTCTACGGCAGGATTAACCGCCTTTTATATGTTTCGGATCTATTTACTTACTTTTGAAGGACATTTAAACGTTTATTTTCAAAATTACAGTGGCAAAAAAAGCAGCTCATTCTATTCAATGTCTCTGTGGGGTAAAGAAGGACCTAAAATTATGAAAACAAACTTTCGTTTATTCGATTTATTAATGATCAAAAACAACGAAAAGGCTCCTTTTTTAAACACATATCGAATTGATAGTAATGAAAATGTAAGAAGCATGGTGCAGCCTTTTATTAGTATTACTCATTTTGGCACTAAAAAAACTTTCTCATATCCCCATGAGTCGGACAATACTATGCTATTTCCCATGCTTGTATTGGTTTTATTTACGTTATTCGTTGGGGCCATTGGAATTCCTTTCTTCAATTATGAAGGAATGGATTTAGATATATTATCAAAATTGTTAACTCCGTCCATAAACCTTTTACATCAAAACCGAATCCACTCTGTCGATTGGTATGAATTTCTCACAAACGCAGTTTTTTCAGTCAGTATAGCTTATTGCGGAATACTTATAGCGTCCTTTTTATATAAGCCTGTTTATTCATCTTTACAAAATTTGAATTTATTTAATTCATTTGTTAAAAGGGTTCCTAATAAAATGCAAGTTTTGGGGGTTAAAATAATAAATGTGATATATGATTGGTCGTATAATCGCGGTTACATAGATGTTTTTTATACAATATCCTTAACTAAGGGTATAAGAAGATTAGCTGAACTAACTCATTTTTTTGATAGACGAGTAATCGATGGAATTACGAACGGAGTAGGTATTGCGAGTTTTTTCGTAGGAGAGGGTATCAAATATGTAGGGGGTGGTCGAATTTCTTCTTATCTTTTAGTGTATGTATCTTATGTTTTAATTTTTTTAGTGATTTTTTATTATTTTTTTTAATTAAATTATTATTATATTAATACAACACAACACATTACAACCGG